AATTCTAATTTAGATCAATAATTAGTTTTCTCTTTTCTCCCACCTTCAGAAGCGTGAAGCATGGATATACCCTATATCCTTAGAATTTTCTGAAAGGTAACTATCTCGGTTTCATATATGAAATGTATATAGAATCTTTGAAAAAGACTTTTTCCATAAGAAAAAAGAACTTACTATCTTTGGGATCTGATGCTACACCGCTGCTCAATACTTTAGTGGATCCACTCTATTACATAAGTTGATTCCTAACTTGATATCCCATATCATGACATAAGTAAGCAGTTCTTAACTGTATCGATCCGATAGCTCGATAATTGATCTTTACGGTGCTTTCTTTATCAATTCGATCCTTTATCCATAGAGTATAGTATGTGGGCCGTATTTTCCTATTTTTTTAAAGTCTCTTTCATTGCTACAGCTGATACAAATCGTTGCTTTGGACGATGCATATGTAGAAAGCCCTTTTTTTCTAGTATTGACTAGTCAATTTGCTCTTTTTTTTCCTTCTTTCTATAGTGGAGATAGTCGCACGTAATGACAGATCACGGCCATATTATTAAAAGCTTGTGGTAAGAATGGGTTTCGTTCTAGTGCCCGGAAATAATATTCTAAAGCCTTTGTATGCTCTCCGTTGCTTGTGTGTATAAGGCCTATATTATAGAGTATATAACTTCGATCATAGGGATCGATTTCTGGTCGCGTAGCTTCATAATAATTCTGTAAAGCTTCCGCATAATTTCCTTCGGATTGAGCCGACATCCGTTACGGTCGTTCATTTTATTCAAAAAGTCTCCGTTCCAGAACCGTACGTGAGATTTTCATCTCATACGGCTCCTCCCTTCTGTGCATAATACTAAGGGGAATAATCCATAGAATCAAAATTTCACTATTCTCGTTATGAACTGACAGGAGCTAGTATTTTTACAAGAAATCTCTAGCCAGCCTTCCCGCAAGAGGTTTTTTCTTAACACCAACCGTATTAGTGCTAGATAGAAATGATAACTCCAACGATTTCTTTGTCCTCAACGCCTACTATTTCCGGGAATTAGTCACTTCAACGATCTTTGATGGTTATACGGGTATCCAAAGTACGAACGAGATGGATGTTTGTTGTCCCAACCATTCTTGCTAGTCCCAATACCGATAAGGAAAAGGGTATTTTATAACAAAGTTTTCGTGTTGTTGATTCCTAGGTGTAGTGCTTCTTCCCCTATGCCTCCTATTGGTACTAGTGGACCTGCAATACAGAACCTATAGGTATAACCTTTTGTTCAATACTAAAATCGACAATTAAAGTATCCGAGGCTGGATCAATCGAGGATACACGACAGAAGGAATTGTTCTATCTCCAAACTTTACCTTCACCAAGCGTAGGTTTTTCCATAATTAGGTTCTTTCTATTCCGAACAACGTCTTTTTATTCTAAGACTGGGGTGAGGGCTAAAAAAAAAAAAGAAAAAAGAATCAAATCACACCATCCCTGTAATAGGTAAATGCCTTTTTTTCTCCTAAAGTTGTCGGAATTATTCGTAATAAAATATTGGCTACAATTGAAGAGGTCTTATCAATAAAATTTCCATTTATCCGAGATCTAGGCATAATTAGCAATCCATTCTATAATTCTTCTCATTATCCCTCGGGAAAATGATCCCACAAACAAAGGAATTGTAGTACAAAATAACATAAAAACAGACGACTCATTCTAAAAAAAAACAAAGACGTGGACCTTCTGCTCAAATTGTCCGCCTTTTGGACAAAGAGAGATAGGATACTTTTGAATCAGATTGGATCTCATCCAAATTTCGTAGCATACAAATGAGTGTAGCTATTACTATTTCATCTAAGTTGAATAACCGAGGGCTTTATTTTGATATGGATTCTGATAACTCGAGAAATTTAGATTTGGTTATGATCCAAAGAAGAAAAAGGATGGAATAATCATTCCATGCAAAAATATTGAAATGGAATAGAAAAATCCATGGTACGATTCATTAATTTGTAATAGATGGATGGGGTAGTTGATGAGATAAGTTGTTGTTGATAAATTGGAAAGGAATTTTTGATTTCTATAGAATCATTGATCCGTCGTACCTGTACTGTAATAATATGAATGCCTCGCTATTCACTCGGTTTCTGGTCAATAATAAGATTACGTAGGAGAGATGGCCGAGTGGTTCAAGGCGTAGCACTGGAACTGCTATGTAGGCTTTTGTTTACCGAGGGTTCGAATCCCTCTCTTTCCGTTTCTGTTAATTCACAGACGTTACCGACCACAATGTATCAAATAACAATTGATACCATTCTTCCAACAGCATTTGATAGAGATTCTATATTCCTAATTACATTGCTGTGGTAAGGTACATAAAATACAAAATATCGCGTAAAGAGCAAAAAAGAAAAAAATCCAATCCTACAGATAACCTATTTGCAATACATGAATGAAAAAAAAATGTGGATAAAAAAAGGCCCTAGATCTATTTACTTCGGCAAAAGGGGGACA